TTACCTGTGTCTACTATTTAGGCAGAATACCGTCACCCATTCTTACTACGAAACTGACAGAAACCTCAGAAACGGAAGAAACAGATGTAGAAATAGAAACAACTTCTGAAAGGAAGGGGACTAAAGAGGAACAAGAGGGATCCACCGAAGAAGATCCTTCTCCTTCCCTTTTTTCGGAAGAAAAGGAAAAGGAGGATCCGGACAAAATCGATGAAACGGAAGAGATCCGAGTGAATGGAACGGAAAAAACAAAGGATGAATTCCACTTTGACTTTAAGGAGACATGCTATAACAATAGCCCAGTTTCTGAAACTTCTGATCTGGATGGGAATCAAGAAAATGCGAAGTTAGAAATACTAAAAAACAAAGAAAAAGAAGCAATTTTCTTCTGGTTTGAAAAACCTCTTGTGACCCGTCTTTTCGACTATAAGCGATGGAATCGTCCATTGCGGTATATAAAAAATGATCAATTTGAAAAAGCTATAAGAAATGAAACGTCACAATATATTTTTTACACATGTCGAAGTGATGGCAACCAAAGAATATCTTTTACGTATCCATCCAGTTTGTCAACTTTTTTGGAAATGATACAAAGAAAAATGACTTTGTACACAAAGGAAAATCACTTCTCTTATGAACTGTATAATCAATGGGTTCATACCAAAGACCAAAAAGAAAAGAATCTAAGCAATGAATTTCTAAGTAGACTACAGGCTATAGACAAGGGATCTGTTCCTATGTATGTAATAAAAAAAATAACTAAATTATGTAATAATAAGATCAAAAAAGCATACTTGCCGAAACAATATGATCCTCTCTTGACTGGTCCCTATCGTGGAACAATTGCCTTTTTGTTTTCACCCCCCATCGAAAATTACATGGGAACTCTTTGGATAAATAAGATCCATGGTATGCTTTTTACTACTAATACTGATTATATGGATATGTATGCGTTTGATAGAAAATCATTATCAACGGAAATAGAACCTTTTTTTAACTTTATTAGTAAATTAAATACAGAATCACCATCGTATTTAAATGTGAAAAGACTTTCTTTATTTCTAGAAATAAAATTTTTAAAATTATTATTCAATGCAGTTCTAACTGATACCAACGATCAGACAATTAGAAAAAAATATCTTGGAGTAAGCATAAAAGAAATACGCAAAAAAATACCTCGATGGTCATATAAATTAATCAACGATTTCGAACACGAACAAAAAGCAAATGACGAAGGCCTGGCAGAGGATCCTAAGATTCGTTCAAGAAAAGCTAAATTTATAATAATTTTTAATGATAATCAGCAGAATCCCGATAATACCCTTCAAACAGAGGAAGTAACTTTATTACGTTATTATGAACAATCCGATTTTCGTCGAGAGATAATAAAAGGATCGATGCGCGCTCAACGACGGAAAATGGTTATTTCAAAACAGGTTCAAGCGAACGCCCATTCCCCCCTTTTCATGGACAGAATAGAAAGCCCTCTATTTTTTGCGTTTGATATCTCCAAACTGATGAAATTTATTTTTATAACTAGGATGGGTAAAAAGACAGAATTTAAAATTTCGGATTATGTGGAGGAAGCTAAAAAAAAAAAAGATAAACTAAGAGTAGATAAAAGTTACAAGCACAAAATGCAAGAAAAAGCGCAGATCGAAACAGCAGAAATTTGGGATACTATTCTATTGGGTCAAGTAATAAGAAGTTCAATATTACTAACACAAGTAATCCTTAGAAAATATATTCTACTACCCTCTTTTATAATAGCTAAAAATCTCGGTCGTCTGCTATTATTTGACTTTCCAGAATGGTCTGAGGATTTAACGGATTGGAAGAAGGAAAGATATGTTAAATGCACCTATAACGGTGTTCAATTAGCAGACAACGAATTTCCAACAAACTGGTTAACAGAGGGTATTCAAATAAAGATACTCTTTCCTTTCCGTCTGAAACCTTGGCACCGATCTAATCCAGACTCTCCTTATAGAGAAAAAAAAACACACAAATATGATTTTTGTTTTTTAACTGTTTGGGGGATGGAAACCGACCTACCTTTTTGCTCTCCCCGAAAACGATCCTCCTTTTTTGCACCTATTTTTAAAGAACTTGGAAAAATGCTTCTAAAAAGGAAGCCAAATTGTTTTCCAATTCTAAGAAGATTAAACGAACGAACAAATTTCTCTCTAAGAGTCTCAACAACAATTAAAAAAAGCATTCTCCTTATAAAAAAAATAAAAAAAGAATTAGCAAAAATAAACCCAAAGCTATTATTTGGATTAGGAGAAGTATATGAGTTGCGTGAAACTAAAAAAGAAAAAGATTTTTTAATCCGTAATATTATTATTTATAAACCATCCAGTAAACTAAAATCTATTGATTGGAGAAGTTATTCACTGCCAGAAAAAAAAACAAAAGAGCTGACTGATAGAACAAGCCTAATCATAACTCAAATAAACAAACTTATAAAAGCTAAAAAAAAAAAAAATCTAACTTCAGAAAAAAACATTAGTTCGAACAAAAAAAGTAATGATGCTAACAGATTAGAATCCTATATATATTTTTTTCAGTTGTTAAAAAGAAGAAAGATTAGATTAATCCGTAAATCACATTTTTTTATACAATTTTTCTTTCAAAGGATATACTTCTTAGGTATGATTAATATTCTTCGGATCGACACACAAGTTTTTCTTGAATCAACAACAAAAAAAGTTAAAAAATACATTTACACTATTTATATTAAAGCAAATCCCGCAAGAATTGAGAAAAAAAAAAACACACAAATTCACTTTAGAAAGTCACTTTCTAATATTAGTAATATTAAAAAATATTCAAAGAACTTACCTTCTTTGTCACAAGCATATGTATTTTACAAATTATCAAAAACCCACGTTATTAACTTAAGATCTGTTCTTCAATATCACGGAACACCCGTTTTAAAGAAAAACGAACTAACGGGATATTTTAGAACACAAGGAATATTTAGTTCCGAATTAAAAAATAAAAAACTTCGTAATTCTAGACTGAATCAATGGAAAAATTGGTTAAGGGTTCATTATCAATATAATTTATCTAAAATTCAATGGTCTAACTTAGTAGCCCAAAAATGGCAAAATAGAGTTAATAAAGCCCCCCAAAAAGATTTAAACAAATGGTATTCATATGAAAAAGAAACTTATTCTCTATTACCAAATAAAAAAGAAAATTTTAAAAGACACTCTGAATATGACCTCTTCTCATCTAAATCTATTAATTATGAAGCTAAGAGGAACTCCTATAGTTATGTATCATCATTACACGTAAACAATACCGAAGAGATTTCTTATAATTACAACATAGATAAACAAAAATTATTTGATGGGTTGGCAATTATACTTATCAAGAATTATCTAGGAAAAGATGCTATTATGGCTAAAAATCCGGATAGAAAATATGCGGATTGGAAAATTATCCATTTTAGTGTTAGAAAGAAGCTCACTAGTGAGGCTTGGATCCATAGCACCAGTAATAAACAGACTAGTCACGATCAAAAAGTTGATAAAATGTATAAGAAATATCCTTTTTATCTCACAATTCATGAAGACATCAACCCCTTCAATAAAAAACAATTTGCTTGGATGGGAATGAATGAAGAAATACAAAGCAAGGCCATATCCGATTTTGAACTTTGGTTCTTCCCAGAAGTTATGTTACTTTATAATTCATATAAAATAAAACCCTGGGTCATACCCATAAAATTACTTTTTTTTTTTTTTCAGGGAAATGCACCGATTAGTACAAATAAAAACATCAATGAAAAAAAATATATTGAAGAAGATTATGCGGGATCAGTCATAAAAAACCATACAAAGAAAAAGCAAAACACAAGCGCTACAGAAACAGAATTAGATTTTTTCCTACAAAATAATTTGCTTATTCAATTTAGAAATGATTATTTTTTTAATCAACAACTAATCAATAATATCAAGGTATATTGTCTCCTGCTTAGACTGAGAAGCCCGCGAAAAGTTTTTATATCCTCTCTGCAACGAGGCGAAATTATTTTCAATATAATGCTGAGTCACAAGGATGTCCATATTCCCGAATTGGTGAAAGGAGGGGGGGTTAGCATCGAACCGGTTCGTCTGTCTGTCAAAACGAATGGACAATTTATTAGATATCAAAGCATAAGTATTTCATTGGTTCATAAGAATAAAGATCGCATTAATCAAAGATATGGTGATAAAAATAATTTTTTTAAATCCCTTACAAGACATCAAAAAATAACTAGAAATAGAGATAAAAACGATTATGCTTTGCTCGTTCCCGAAAATATTTTATCACCTAGACGTCGGAGAGAATTGAGAATTGTAATTTCATTCAATTCAAGAAAAGGGAAGGGTGCGGGTCTAAATCCCATACTTTGGGATGGAAAGAACGTAAAAAACTGTGTTAAATTTTTGGATACAAGCCCAAGTCTTGATATAGATAAAAATAAATTAAAAAAATTAAAGTTCTTTCTGTGGCCCACTTATAGATTAGAAGATTTAGCTTGTATGAATCGCTATTGGTTTGATACCACTAATAGCAGTAGTTTCAGTGTGTTAAGGCTACATATGTATCCACAATATCCACAATTTTAAAATAGACGACGATAAATTTTGGCTAGATATCAGATATCAGGTAACATATCTAATATTTCAAAGCAAACTAATACATACATGTAGTATCTTACATTCCATGATAATTCGATCTATAAATAAAAAAATCAACGGAATTTTTTTTTGAACTCTAACTTTTCTATTCCAATTTCAAATTGGATTAATCAGTGACTCATTTTTTTTGAGAAAATTAAGAGTAGATAACTTCATTTAGTATACCCGATTCAAATGGTTAGCATTATTCTTTTTTATTATTTCTGATCAGTAAAATTAACAATAAAAAAAATATCTTTAAACAATAAAAGGGGGAGCAATTTACGTTTTATGGTAAAAAATTCATTCATTTCAGTTTTTTTACAAGAAAAAAAAGAAGAAAACCCGGGGTCTGTTGAATTTCAAGTATTAAGTTTCACTAATAAGATACGACGACTTACTTCACATTTGGAATTGCACAGAAAAGACTATTTATCTCAGAGAGGTTTACGTAAAATTCTGGGAAAACGTCAACGATTACTAGCTTATTTGTCAAAGAAAAATCGAGTACGGTATAAAGAATTAATTGGTCGGTTGGAAATTCGTGAGCCAAAAACTCACTAATTTAAATTTTAAAGAACTTTAATTATTTGATGTTCGATCTTGAATTTTTATTATTTTCGGCAATTCATGGAAGAATCAATCGGGGAAAAACCTATGAATGTACCAGCTACAAAAAAAGACCTCATGATAGTAAATATGGGTCCTCAGCACCCATCAATGCATGGTGTTCTTCGACTCATCATTACTCTAGATGGTGAAGATGTTATTGACTGTGAACCAATATTGGGTTATTTACACAGAGGAATGGAAAAAATAGCAGAAAACCGAACAATTATACAATATTTGCCTTATGTAACAAGGTGGGATTATTTAGCTACTATGTTCACAGAAGCGATAACCGTAAATGCACCAGAGCAGTTAGGAAATATTCAAGTACCGAAAAGAGCCAGCTATATCAGAGTAATTATGTTGGAGTTGAGTCGTATAGCTTCTCATTTGTTATGGCTCGGACCTTTTATGGCCGATATTGGGGCACAAACCCCTTTCTTCTATATTTTCAAAGAAAGAGAATTAGTATATGATCTATTCGAAGCTGCCACTGGTATGAGAATGATGCATAATTATTTTCGTATCGGAGGAGTCGCTGTTGATCTACCCCATGGCTGGATAGATAAATGTTTAGATTTCTGTGATTATTTTTTAACAGGGGTTGCTGAATATCAAAACCTTATTACACGAAATCCTATTTTTTTAGACCGAGTTGAGGGAGTAGGGATTATTAGCGAAGAGGAAGCAATAAATTGGGGTTTATCAGGACCAATGCTACGAGCTTCCAGAATAAAGTGGGATCTTCGTAAAGTTGATCATTATGAGTGTTATGACGAATTTAATTGGGAAATCAAATGGCAAAAAGAAGGGGATTCGTTAGCTCGTTATTTAGTACGAATCAGCGAAATGACGGAATCTATAAAAATTATTCAACAGGCTCTGGAAGGAATTCCAGGAGGGCCCTATGAGAATTTAGAAAACCGATGTTTTGATATAGTAAGGGATCCAAAATGGAATGATTTTGAATATCGATTCATTAGTAAAAAGCCTTCGCCCACTTTTGAATTGTCGAAACAAGAACTTTATGCGAGAATCGAAGCACCAAAGGGAGAGTTGGGTATTTTTTTGATAGGAGATCAAAGTGTTTTTCCTTGGCGATGGAAAATACGACCGCCAGGTTTTATCAATTTGCAAATTCTTCCTCAGTTAGTTAAAAGAATGAAATTGGCCGATATTATGACGATACTAGGTAGTATAGATATCATTATGGGAGAAGTTGACCGTTGAAATGATAATTGATAGAACAGAAATACAAGATATCAATTCTTTTTACAGATTGGAGTCTTTAAAGGGGATCTATGGGATCATATGGATGTTTATACCTATTTTGACTCTTGTATTGGGAATAACAATAGGTGTACTAGTAATTGTGTGGTTAGAAAGAGAACTATCCGCAGGGATACAACAACGTATTGGACCTGAATATGCCGGCCCTTTAGGAATTCTCCAAGCTATAGCAGATGGGACAAAACTACTTGTTAAAGAAAATATTATTCCATCTAGAGGAGATAGTGGTTTATTCAGTATCGGACCATCGGTAGCGGTCATATCAATTTTACTAAGTTATTCAGTAATTCCTTTTGGTTATCATCTTATCCTAGCTGATATAAATATCGGGGTTTTTTTATGGATCGCTATTTCCAGTATTGCTCCTATTGGACTTCTTATATCAGGATATGGATCAAATAATAAATATTCCTTTTTAGGTGGTTTACGAGCAGCTGCTCAATCCATTAGTTATGAAATACCATTAACTCTATGTGTGTTATCAATATCTCTACGTGTGATTCGTTGAGACATAAACTTTTGACTATTTCCGTTCTTTCGCGGAAAGCGTTGAATAGATAGTCTCCGTTTTTTGTTCATCGTTAGTGTTGATGAACTAAATCAGATAGTTCTATGAGTGAAAAAAAACAGCTTATAAGTTTGCAGTAAGAAGTCGAGCCTCATTTCCTATGTACCAGGATTAAGCAAAAGTAAATATAAGCAGTAGAGACTGTTTACCCCAAGATTGGTTGGTTGGGCATCATGGCTTGAAGCGGGTTCACAAGATCAACTGTATGGGGTTTTCATTAGCGTTTGGCTATATTACCCGACTACCATAACAGGCGATTGGGCAAAAATGAGTGGATGGTTAGAAACACCAAATTACACAAGGGATTAGTAATAGAGATTATTTAAATTATACAAAGGGCCGTTTCCGCATAAAAGGAAGACCAATTGGGGCTTTACGTTAGTAGAAATGATCAGGTAGTACTCCCCATGATTCCGATCCAGAGTATGCTCCTATCCACCGATTAAAGAAATTACTATCAAGAACGAAATAATCCTTTACTTTTTTTGAATCCACTTTTTAGAAACAAGAATAGGAACGAAAAAAATATAAAGACTGCAATTACAATAAAAATAAATAAAATGAATAAAAAAAGAGAGAGAAAGATCTTTATTCTTTAATTTATATAGAAAGAAAATTCTTGGCATTATTTATGAACTAATGTAATATCTAATTCTTTTTCGTAATTGAAAAAGCTGGGTTCAAATATCTATGAATATTTATAGAAGGAGTATTTTATTGAAGGTTTAAGTTATTACTCAAAAAAACATTATAAATTATTAAAGGATGAGATCAATTCAGAAGTACTTTTTTTTTATTATAGCAGACAGAATTCCATTGGTCTAATTCGGGACCTCTCAATAGATTTTTACTCGATCTAGAACATATCGCCATAAAGAATGCCGATCCGGTCCTTAGATTTCTTTGTGGTCCTGGAGGAGCCGTATGAGGTGAAAATCTCATGTACGGTTCTGTAATAGCGATGGGAACAGTGATGTTATCACCGACTATAATTATCTAACAGTTTAAGTACAGTTGATATAGTTGAGGCACAGGCAAAATATGGGTTTTGGGGATGGAATTTGTGGCGTCAACCTATCGGGTTTATCGTTTTTATAATTTCCTCCCTAGCAGAATGTGAGAGATTACCCTTTGACTTACCAGAAGCAGAGGAAGAATTAGTAGCGGGTTATCAAACTGAATATTCTGGTATCAAATTTGGTTTATTTTATGTTGCTTCTTATCTAAATCTACTAGTTTCTTCATTGTTTGTAACAGTTCTTTACTTGGGTGGGTGGAATCTCTCTATTCCGTACATGTTTATTCCTGAACTATTTGAAATAAATAAAGTCGGTGGCGTCTTTGGAACCACAATTTTTCTCTTTATTACATTAGCTAAAACATATTTGTTCTTGTTTATTCCTATCACAACAAGATGGACTTTACCTAGGTTAAGAATGGACCAATTATTAAACCTTGGATGGAAATTTCTTTTACCTATTTCTCTAGGTAATCTATTATTAACAACTTCTTCCCAACTCCTTGCACTGTAAATACACTATCACAACCTGTCCCAAACAAGAGAAAAAAAAATTCGATATATTCACGATATGTTCCCCATGGTAACCGGGTTCATGAATTATGGTCAACAAACAGTCCGAGCTACAAGGTACATTGGTCAAAGTTTTATGATTACCTTATCGCACGCAAATCGTTTACCTGTAACTATTCAATATCCTTATGAAAAATTAATCACATCGGAACGTTTCCGCGGTCGAATCCACTTTGAATTTGATAAATGCATTGCTTGTGAAGTATGTGTTCGTGTATGTCCTATAGATTTACCTGTTGTGGATTGGAAATTGGAAACGAATATTAGAAAGAAACGATTGCTTAATTACAGTATTGATTTCGGAATCTGTATTTTTTGTGGTAATTGCGTTGAGTATTGTCCAACAAATTGTTTATCAATGACTGAAGAATATGAACTTTCTACTTATGATCGTCACGAATTGAATTATAATCAAATAGCTTTGGGTCGTTTACCAATGCCAGTAATTGACGATTACACAATTAGAACAATTTTGAATTCGCCTCAAAGAAAAAATACGTCAACCCCATGATTTAAAAATTTTAGTTTTCTTTTTCCTTGGTCAATAACTACAATCGAAATCCCAACTATTAATTAGTTGATGAGAATCGAGGCGTCATTTGGAGTTAAAATCGAGTGATATATCATCTATCAGTAATTTTTTTAACATATATAGCTCCCATTTAAAATTTATTATTCTGATAAAAATAAAAAACGAGATTGATTCAATTATTGGATACACATCAATCCACACTCATTAGAATTTCTTAGCATTTAGAATTAAATTCATAAAAACATATCATAAAAAAATAGGGTCCATTTCCTGGTCAGGTCAATAAGATCATGAAAGATTTTTTATTTATTTCTTATTTTACATAAAATGGATTTACCCGGATCAATACATGATTTTCTTTTAGTCTTTCTAGGATTGGTTATTATATTAGGAGGTTTAGGGGTGGTATTACTTACTAATACAATTTATTCTGCCTTTTCATTGGGATTGGTTCTTGTTTGTATATCTTTATTATATATTTCATCAAACTCCCATTTTATAGCGGCCGCACAGCTCCTTATTTACGTGGGAGCTATAAATGTTTTAATCATATTTGCTGTGATGTTTATGAATGGTTCAGCATCTTACAACGATTTTACTCTTTGGACCGTTGGGGATGGGGTGACTGCGATGGTTTGTGCAAGTATTTTTGCTTCACTAATTACTATTATTACAGATACGTCATGGTACGGTATTATTTGGACTACAAGATCAAACCAGATTATAGAACAAGATTTTTTAAGTAATAGTCAACAAATTGGGATTCATTTATCAACAGATTTTTTCCTTCCATTTGAACTCATTTCCATAATTCTTTTAGTTGCTTTGATAGGTGCAATTGCTATGGCTCGTCAGTAATAAATCGTTCGAACTAGCATAGTAATCAAAATAAAACGTTGTTGCGTGTTTCAATTCTATCAAAATAGAAAATTTTTTGTCAATATATTCTAACAATAAACTCTATTTATTTGATTTCTTTGTTCCACACTTGTTAGTTGCGTACTGTTTATATTCTAGTTAATAGAATCGGTTGAATTCTTGTTCATCTTGAAATGCATCGATATTGATAAGGGGTTGATCAATGATGATCGAACATGTACTTATTTTGAGTGCCTATTTATTTTCTATAGGTATATATGGATTGATCACGAGTCGAAATATGGTTAGAGCCCTTATGTGTCTTGAACTTATACTGAATGCAGTGAATATAAATTTCGTAACATTTTGCGATTTTTTTGATAGTCGTCAATTAAGAGGAGACATTTTCTCAATTTTTGTTATAGCTATTGCAGCGGCTGAAGCGGCGATTGGACCAGCAATTGTTTCATCAATTTATCGTAACAGAAATTCTACTCGTATCAACCAATCGAATTTGTTGAATAAATAAGATTAATCATAGAAAGATAAATATCCCTCAAATGAAGGTTTTTACTATTTTTCTATATAAATTACAAATTCTAATATTAAAAAATTCCAATTAGGAGGTATGATGCATAATCTATGATTATGGGCATGCTTGCGAAAACGTAACGTAATAAATCAAAGTATCTTGGCCCCTCTATCCTCTCTCATGAGCCGATCCAGAAGTAGATTAATTATAAAAATTCTGGTAAATCATTGATTCATCTGGTGTCTAAATATATGATTCATTTTACAAGTTTACTAGATCGAAAATTTATGGCGTTTAAAAATTAATAGATCCAATGTCACACTCAGTAAAGATTTATGATACATGTATAGGGTGTACTCAATGTGTCCGAGCCTGCCCCACAGATGTATTAGAAATGATACCTTGGGAGGGATGTAAAGCGAAACAAATAGCTTCTGCTCCCAGAACAGAAGACTGTGTAGGTTGTAAGAGATGCGAATCTGCCTGTCCAACCGATTTCTTGAGTGTTCGAGTTTATTTATGGCATGAAACAACTCGCAGCATGGGTCTAGCTTATTGATATGTTCCATAAAACGCCACGGGAATCCAGTTGATTTTTTTTTACCGACAAAAACCCGTACTCAATAAATTTTAATAGATTTTTTTTTATTTGAGTACGGGTTTTTGTGTCTTTTTTGTCCAAGTGTATCTTGTCTTTACCACGAATGATTTTCCTTGGTTAACAATAATTGTTGTTTTTCCAATATTGGCGGGTTCCTTAATTTTCTTTCTTCCCCATAGAGGAAATAAGATTTTTAGGTGGTATACTTTATGTATATGTATTTTAGAACTCCTTCTAACCACCTATGCATTTTGTTATCGTTTTCAACTGGACGATCCATTAATCCAATTTGCGGAGGATTATAAATGGATCGATTTGTTTTATTGTTATTGGAGATTCGGAATAGATGGACTTTCTATCGGACCCATTTTACTGACAGGATTTATCACCACTTTAGCCACTTTAGCGGGTTGGCCAGTTACTCGGGATTCCCGATTATTCTATTTTTTAATGTTAGCAATGTACAGTGGTCAAATAGGATCATTTTCTGCTCGAGACCTCTTACTTTTTTTCATCATGTGGGAGTTCGAATTAATTCCTGTTTATTTACTCCTAGCTATGTGGGGAGGAAAGAAACGTCTGTACTCAGCTACAAAGTTTATTTTGTACACTGCAGGAGGTTCCATTTTTCTCTTAATGGGCGTTCTGGGTATCGGTTTATATGGTTCCAATGAACCGACATTAAATTTTGAAACATTAGCTAATCAACCATATCCTATAGCATTGGAAATAATATTTTATCTTGTATTTCTAATTGCTTTTGCTGTCAAATCACCGATTATACCTCTACATACATGGCTACCAGACACCCATGGAGAAGCACATTACAGTACTTGTATGCTTCTAGCTGGAATCTTATTAAAAATGGGAGCATATGGATTGATTCGGATCAATATGGAATTATTACCCCATGCTCATTCTATATTTTCTCCTTGGTTGTTGATAGTAGGCACAATACAAATAATCTATGCAGCTTCAACATCTCTTGGGCAACGTAATTTAAAAAAAAGAATAGCCTATTCCTCTGTATCTCATATGGGTTTCATAATTATTGGAATTTCCTCTATCACAGATACAGGAGTCAACGGAGCCATTTTCCAAATAATCTCTCATGGATTTATTGGCGCTTCACTTTTTTTCTTGGCAGGAACGAGTTATGATAGAATCCGTCTTGTTTATGTCGACGAAATGGGTGGAATAGCTATTCCAATGCCAAAAATATTCACAATGTTCAGTATCTTATCGATGGCTTCCCTTGCATTACCAGGCATGAGTGGTTTTGTTGCAGAATTAATAGTATTTTTGGGAATAATTACCAGCCAAAAATACCTTTTAATGCCAAAAATAATAATTATTTGTGTAATGGCAATTGGAATGATATTAACTCCTATTTATTCATTATCTATGTTACGCCAGATGTTCTATGGATATAAGCTATTTAATGCCCCAAATTATTATTTTTTTGATTCGGGGCCGCGAGAATTATTTGTTTCTCTTTCTATCTTTTTACCAGTAATAGGGATTGGTATTTACCCGGATTTCGTTCTTTCATTATCAGTTGACAAGGTCGAAACTATTCTATCTAATTTTTTTTATAAATAGTTTACTTAAGATAATAAAAAATGAATTGTAAACCGAATTATTCCGAACCCTTTGAATCACTACAATCTGGATTCAAAGGGTTCTCGTCAGCTTACACGAAGTTTTCTTATATATAGTCCTACACCTAACTGTATTAGTCACGCCCTTTCTGCAATCCAATTAGAGGTTAAATGAACCATAACTATGTAACCCTATTCCTAATAGATTAACCCCAAAATAGCATATCCAAATTATTAGAAATCCCATAGAAGCCACAATTGCCGAATTTTCACCTTGTAAATTTGCCTTTGTTCGCGTATGTAAATAAATCGCAAATATGGTCCAAGTAATAAATGCCCAAGTTTCTTTTGGGTCCCAATTCCAATATGATCCCCATGCCTCATTAGCCCATACTGCTCCCGAAAGAATACCTATGGTTAAAAAGATAAAACCTAGACTAATAACACGATAACCCCAATCATCCAATTGTTGAATCAATCGATACTTGTAATAATTCCTATGAGAAAGAAATGAAGTATTTTTTACAATATTGTTTATTTTATTTGTGTATTTGGTCTCATTAAAGTAAACTAACTCATTTAATTTTAATAAATGGTTGCTTTTATGAAGAATACTTATGTCTTTTCGAAATGTAATGACTAAAAGAGCTATTGATAATAATGATCCACATAAAAGAGCTGCATAGCCCAATACCATCATGCTTACATGCATCATCAACCATTGGGATTGTAAAGCAGGTACTAATATTGCGGATTGATGCATTTCAGTTAAAAGACCCGAAGTAGCAAAGCCTTGGGTAAAAATAGCACTTGGCGCGGTTATTGCGCTTAAATTATTTTTATGTTTTTTAAAATACGGAAGCATATTAATACTGGATAAACTCCACGAAAGAAAAATTAATGATTCATATAAATCACTTAATGGAAAATGTCGCGAATAAATCCACCGCGTGATTAATAATCCGGTTATACAGAAAAAGCTGGCTATCATGCCCTTTTCGGATGAATCATCTAGTACTCCGATTTCATCCACTAATAAGGTTATAAAATATAGTGTAATTAAAATTGAAATAATAGAAAAGGATATATGAGTTAATATATGTTCGAAAGTCGAAAAAATCATATTATATATATATATTTTTAAGGGGGGAGTACTTTAATTATAATTACGGAATGCAGGGAGTTTCATTTCTGGAATTACTTAATAGGACTTAGTCTATCTCTTTTAGAAGTTTTAGAAGATAGATCCCATGCCGCCACTCGGACTCGAACCGAGATGCTCTAGCACTGCTTCCTAAGAGCAGCGTGTCTACCGATTTCACCATAGCGGCTTGCTCAAAATTATAATAACCTATTCATACTCAATCGTCGAGATTGAAGTAGTCAATTCATATTTAGGAACGATTAAAATTTTAAATTTAGGAATACAACGTCATTTAAATATGTGTTCACTAATAGAGTATATTTATCTGATTTTAGAATGTCAGTTATATTTAACTTAATAAAATAATAAGCTTACGCATAGTTTATCCTCTGTGGGAATAAGACCTTTTTGTTCTATCCCTAGAACTATCTAGGATCTAGGGATAGAACAAAAAAGTCATTCAGTTTCGATTAAGTTCTTATTCCGATTATTCCAATGTTTGATTATTTATTTGTCGGCACAAAAAAACTTTTTGAATTCCCGGTCGAAAGAGATTTCGATAATGAAAAAGCTTTTAACGCTGCCCAATATCCCTTCTTTTTCCAAGAATTTTTACGAATCCGCTTTTTTGACATAGAAGTACGTTTTTTTGGAACTGCCATTCAAAAATAAAGAGATTACTCATTGTTATAGTTGGATGTGAAAGACATCTATCTAGTATTAATATAATATTAAATATTCAATAAAAACGAATCTTTATTTACTATTAATTATCCATCTAGTTCTTTATTTAGATAATACTACTTTGCTATAAAAAAGGCGAAAAAAGATTATATGTTATTAATTTTTTTTTACATTTATATTACATATAATTAATAAATTATAACTTTCCGGACAAAAAAACGAATTCATACTATACTAATGGATTTCTTTATATCCTCATAGTAAAAGCTCTATAGCTATAGTATCCAACGTACTATAGAAATAAAATTGGTTAAAGTTAAAAAAGCTTTTTTTCTGGATCTCCCGAAATAGCTTTAAATATATAACTATATTACTTAATAAATAACTATTCACTTTGCACTAGTAAGGGTGATATCATTTAACCAATTGTAACTTCTTGATTTGAATTTGAACGATTTGGTAAAGAATAAGACTACTTAAGAAGATTAAATTTTGGTCTTGCATCTCTAATCTATATATATTTCCTTTTTTTGCGAAAGAGAGAAGATCCGGTGAATCGGAAAGAATTAATTAAAAATGAAAAAGGTTTTTCTTATGGAACATACATATCCATATGCATGGATCATACCTTTCGTTCCACTTACAGTTCCCGTCTTAATCGGAGTCGGGCTTCTCTTTTTTCCGACGGCAACAAAAAATCTTCGTCGCATGTGGGCTTTTCCTAGTGTTTTATTATTAAGTATAGTTATGATTTGTTCTGCAGATCTGGCTATTCAGCAAATAAATAGCAATTTCATATATCAATATGTATGGTCTTGGACTATTAATAATGATTTTTCTTTAGAGTTCGGCCACTTGATCGACCCACTTACTTCTATTATGTTAATATTAATTACTACTGTTGGAATTCTGGTTTTGATTTATAGTGATAATTATATGTCTCATGATCAAGGATATTTAAGATTTTTTGCTTATATGAGTTTTTTCAATACTTCCATGCTGGGATTAGTTACGAGTTCAAATTTGATACAAATTTATATTTTTTGGGAATTAGTTGGAATGTGCTCATATCTATTAATAGGTTTTTGGTTCACACGACCTATTGCTGCAAATGCTTGTCAAAAAGCTTTTGTAACTAATCGTATAGGAGATTTTGGTTTATTTTTAGGAATCTTAGGTCTTTATTGGATAACAGGTAGTTTTGAATTTCAGGATTTGTTCGAAATATTCAATAACTTAAGTTATAATAATGATAATGCGTTTACTTTTTTAGTTTATAATTTATGCGTTTTTCTAGTATTTTCCGGTGCAACTGCTAAATCGGCACAATTCCCCCTTCATGTATGGTTACCTGATGCCATGGAAGGGCCTACCCCTATTTCGGCTCTGATTCATGCTGCTACGATGGTAGCAGCGGGCATTTTTCTTGTCGCTCGTCTTCTTCCTCTTTTCATAGGAATACCCTACATAATGAATTTTATATCTTTAATAAGTATAATAACAGTACTATTAGGAGCTACTTTGGCTCTTGCTCAAAAAGATATTAAGAGAAGTTTAGCCTATTCTACAATGTCTCAATTGGGTTATATGATGTTAGCTTTAGGTATGGGGTCATATCGAGCTGCTTTATTTCATTTGATTACTCATGCTTACTCTAAAGCATTATTGTTTTTAGGATCTGGGTCAATTATTCATTCAATGGAAGCTATTGTTGGATATTCTCCAGATAAAAGTCAGAATATGGTTCTTATGGGCGGTTTAACAAAACATGTCCCAATTACAAAAACAGCTTTTTTATTAGGTACACTTTCTCTTTGTGGTATTCCACCACTTGCTTGTTTTTGGTCCAAAGATGAAATTCTTAATGATACTTGGTTGTATTCACCACTTTTCGGAATAATAGCTTGTTACACAGCCGGGTTAACTGCATTTTATATGTTTCGAATTTATTTACTTACTTTTGAAGGGCATTTAAATACTAATTTTCAAAATTACAGTGGAAAACAAATGGGAATGAGTCCGTTTTATTCAGTATCTCTATGGGGAAAAGAAGGCTTAAAAAAAAAATATATATCTATAAATTTATTAACTTTATTAATAATGAATAATAATGAGAAGGCTTCTTTTTTTTCTAAGACGGTATACCAAAACCAAATTTATAATATGGTAAAAACCATCAACCAACCCTTTATTATTCATTTAAAAACTTGTAAAAAAAAAAGTTTTTTATATCCCCATGAATCAGATAATACTATGTTATTCTCTTTGCTTGTATTGGTTCTATTTACCTTGTTCGTGGGATCTCTGGCACTTCCTTTGAATCAAGAAGGAATGGGTTTGGATATATTATCAAAATGGTTAACTCCGTCTATAAATCTTTTACATAAAAATTTGACTGATTCGGTGGATTGGTATGAATTTTTTTCAAATGCTATTTTGTCAGTCAGTCTAGCATGTTTTGGAATACTTATAGCATCCCTTTTATATAAGCCCCTTTATTCATCTTTACAAAATTTTAATTTTAAAAATGCATTTTTAAAAAAGGGTCAGACGCGCGTTTGGGGAGACAAACTAATAACTATAATATATAGTTGGTCATATAATCGTGGTTACATAGATGCTTTTTATGCAACATCTTTTACTAAGGGTCTAAGAGGATTAGCTGAATTAACTCATTTTTTTGATAGACGAGTAATTGATGGAATTACAAATGGCGTTGGTATTACGAATTTCTTTGTAGGAGAGGGCATAAAATATGTAGGAGGAGGGCGTATCTCTTATTATCTTTTCTTCTTTTTCTTCTATTTATCTTTTGTC